TCAAATGGCTGTTCATGTGCCTTTATCTTTGGAGGCTCAAGCAGAAGCCCGTTTACTTATGTTTTCTCATACGAACCTCTTATCTCCGGCTATTGGGGATCCCATTTCCGTACCAACGCAAGATATGCTTATTGGCCTTTACGTATTAACGAGCGGAAATCGTCGAGGTATTTGTGCAAACAGGTATAATCCGTGTAATTACACAAATTCTCAAAATGAAAAAATTCGCGATAATAATTATAAGTATATGAAAAAAAAAGAACCTTTTTTTTGTAATTCCTATGATGCAATTGGAGCTTATCGACAGAAAAGAATTAATTTCGATAGTCCTTTTTGGCTCCGGTGGAGAATAGATCAATGCATTATGTCTTCACGAGAAGTTCCTATCGAAGTTCACTATGAATCTTTGGGTACCTATTATGAGATTTATGGGCATTATTTAGTAATAAGAAGTATAAAAAAAGAAATTCGTTGTATATACATTCGAACCACTGTTGGTCATATTTCTTTTTACCGCGAAATTGAAGAAGCTATACAAGGTTTTTGTCGGGCCTATTCATACGGTATCTAATCATATAAATGGTTGGTGTTGGTATCTACGCTAGGTAAATTTCTGATACTGGTTTAAATTCAGGTCTTCTCCATTCAACTAGGATCTTTTCAATACGTGAATAAAGATAAAGAAAAGGAAGTTTTCCAATCATTAACTCAAATCCATTGTCGAACCGAATGCCACTAAGTGGAATATGGAGGTACTTATGGCAGAACGGGCCAATCTAGTCTTTCACAATAACGTGATAGGTGGAACTGCCATTAAACGACTTATTAGCAGATTAATAGATCATTTCGGAATGGCATATACATCACACATCCTGGATCAAGTAAAGACTCTAGGGTTCCGTCAAGCTACTGCTACATCTATTTCATTAGGAATTGATGATCTTTTAACAATACCTTCTAAAGGATGGCTAGTCCAAGATGCTGAACAACAAAGTTTGATTTTGGAAAAACATAACCATTATGGGAATGTCCATGCGGTAGAAAAATTACGCCAATCCATTGAAATATGGTATGCTACAAGCGAATATTTGCGACAAGAAATGAATCCTAATTTTAGGATGACTGACCCTTTGAATCCAGTCCATATAATGTCTTTTTCAGGAGCTAGAGGGAATGCATCTCAAGTGCACCAATTAGTAGGAATGAGGGGATTAATGTCAGATCCACAAGGACAAATGATTGAGTTACCCATTCAAAGCAATTTACGCGAAGGACTGTCTTTAACAGAATATATCATTTCTTGCTACGGAGCCCGCAAAGGGGTTGTCGATACTGCTGTACGAACATCAGATGCTGGATATCTTACACGTAGACTTGTTGAAGTGGTTCAACACATTGTTGTACGTCGAACAGATTGTGGTACCATTCGAGGGATTTCTGTGAATACCCGAAATGGAATGATGCCAGAAAGAATTTTGATACAAACATTAATTGGTCGTGTATTAGCAGACGATATATATATAGGTTCACGATGCATTGTCGTTCGAAATCAAGATATTGGAATTGGACTTATCAATCGATTCATAACTTTTCAAACACAACCAATATTTATTCGAACCCCCTTTACCTGTAGGAATACGTCTTGGATCTGCCGATTGTGTTATGGCCGGAGTCCTATTCATGGGGACCTGGTAGAATTGGGAGAAGCTGTCGGTATTATAGCTGGTCAATCTATTGGAGAACCGGGCACTCAACTAACATTAAGAACTTTTCATACTGGTGGAGTATTCACAGGGGGTACTGCAGAATATGTGCGAGCCCCCTCGAATGGAAAAATAAAATTTAATGAGGATTTAGTTAACCCTACGCGTACACGTCATGGATATCCTGCTTTTTTATGTAATATAGACTTGTATGTAACTATTGAAAGTGACGATATTATACATAACGTGATTATTCCACCAAAAAGTTTTCTATTAGTTCAAAATGATCAATATGTAAAATCAGAGCAAGTGATTGCCGAGATCCGCGCGGGAACATCTACTTTTAATTTGAAAGAAAAAGTTCGAAAACATATTTATTCTGACTCAGAAGGGGAAATGCATTGGAGTACCGATGTATACCATGCATCCGAATTTATGTATAGTAATGTACATATCTTACCAAAAACAAGTCATTTATGGGTATTATCAGGAAAGTCGTGCAGGTCTGATGCAATCCATTTTTTACTTCGCAAGGATCAAGATCAAATTCACATTCATTCTCTTTCTACCACAAAAACAAATATTTCTAACCTTTCAGTAAGTAATGATCAAGTAAAAAATAAATTATTGAATTTCAATACTTTTGGTACAAAAGAAAGGAAGATTACCGATTATTCCATATTTAATCAAATCCTATGTATGGATCATTGTCATTTGACGTATCCTGCTATTTTTCACAATACTTTTTCTTTTTTGGCAAAAAGGCGAAGAAATAGATTTCTTATTCCATTCCAATCGATTCAAGAACGAAAGAACGAACTAACGCCACCTTCTGGTGTCTCGATTGAAATACCTATCAATGGTATTTTTCATAGAAATAGTATTTTTGCTTCTTTCGATGATCCTCAATACAGAAGACAGAGTTCGGGAATTACTAAATATAGAACTATCGGAATTCAGTCCATTTTTCAAAAAGAAGATTTAATTGAGTATCGAGGAATCAAAGAATTAAAGCCAAAATATCAAATCAAAGTAGATCGATTTTTTTTTATTCCCGAAGAAGTGCATATTTTACCCGAATCTTCTTCTATAATGGTACGAAATAATAGTCTCGTTGGAATAGGAACACCAATCACTTTAAATATAAGAAGTCGAGTAGGAGGCTTGGTCCGATTGGAAAAGAAAAAAAAAAAAATGGAATTAAAAATATTTTCTGGAAATATCCATTTTCCCGGAGAGATGGATAAGATATCCCGACCCAGTGCCATCTTGATACCACCCCGAACGGTAAAAAAAAAAAAATGGAAGGAATCAAAAAAACTGAACAATTGGACCTATGTCCAATGGATCACAACTACCAAGAAAAAGTATTTTGTTTTGGTTCGACCGGTAATTCTATATGAAATACCAGACAGTATCAATTTTGTAAAACTTTTTCCCCAAGATCTGTTCCAGGAAAAGGATAATCTGGAACTTAAAGTTATCAATTATATTCTTCATGGAAATGGAAAATCCATTCGGGGAATTTCCGACACAAGGATTCAATTAGTTCGGACTTGTTTAGTCTTGAATTGGGCTCAAGACAAAAGAAGTTCTTCTATTGACGAGGCCCTCGCTTCCTTTGTTGAAGTAAGTACAAATGGTTTAATTGAGTATTTCCTAAGAATTGACTTAGTGAAATCTCATACTTCATATATCCGAAAAAGGAATGACCCATCTGGTTTAGGATTGATCTCGGATCGGATCAATAGAAATCCCTTTTTATCTATTCATTCCAAGACAAAAATTCAACAATCATTTAGCCAAAATCACGGAACTATTCGTATGTTGTTGAATAGAAATAAGGGCGGATCTTTGATAATTTTGTCCTCATCTAATTGTTTTCAAATGAGACCTTTCAACAACGTAAAAGATCCTAATGGGATAAAAAAAGATCCTATAATTCCAATTAAGAATTCGTTAGGCCCTTTAGGGATAGCCCTTCAAATTGCAAATTTTTATTCATTTTCTCGTTTAATAACTCATAATCAGATCTCCATAACTAAAAATTTGCAACTTGACAAATTAAAGGAAACCTTTCAAGTAATTAAATATTATTTAATGGACGAAAACGAGAAAATTTTTAAACCCGATCTATACAGTAACATCGTTTTAAATCCATTCCATTTGAATTGGTATTTTCTCCATCATAATTTTTGTGAAAAAACTCTTACAATAATTAGTCTTGGACAATTTCTTTGTGAAAATATATGTATAGCTCAAACGAAAAATGGACCACATTTAAAACTAAAATCGGGTCAAGTTCTAACTGTTCAAAAGGATTCTGTAATAATAAGATTGGCTAACCCTTATTTGGCGACTCCAGGAGCAACCATTCATGGCCATTATGGAGAAATCCTTTATGAAGGAGATATATTAGTTACATTTATATATGAAAAATCGAGATCCGGTGATATAACACAAGGTCTTCCAAAAGTGGAACAGATATTAGAAATACGTTCGATTGATTCAATATCGATGAATCTAGAAAAAAGAATTGATGCTTGGAACGAGTGTATAACAAGAATTCTCGGCATTCCCTGGGGATTCTTGATTGGTGCTGAGCTAACTATAGCGCAAAGTCGTATTTCTTTGGTTAATAAAATCCAAAAGGTTTATCGATCCCAGGGAGTACACATCCATAATCGACATATAGAAATTATTGTGCGTCAAATAACATCCAAAGTCTTGGTTTCAGAAGATGGAATGTCTAATGTATTTTTACCTGGCGAACTAATTGGATTATTGCGAGCCGAACGAACGGGGCGTGCCTTGGAAGAAGCAATTTGTTACCGAGCTTTATTATTGGGAATAACAAAAACATCTCTGAATACTCAAAGTTTCATATCCGAAGCGAGTTTTCAAGAAACTGCTAGAGTTTTAGCAAAAGCCGCTCTTCGGGGTCGTATCGATTGGTTGAAAGGTCTTAAAGAGAATGTTGTTTTAGGGGGAATGATCCCCGTTGGTACCGGGTTCAAAAGAATAACGCACCGTTCGCGGTCAGGGCAACAGAACAAGATTACCTTGGAAAAAAAAAAGAATTTATTCGAAGTAGAAATTAGAAATCTTTTGTTCCATCACAGAAAATTATTTGATTTTTTTCATGTCAAAGAATTTATGTGATACATTCGAAATCTAGGATTTAATGCTTCCTATAAAGCAGATTAGATTCATCCCTTTAAATGCAGTCATTTGATTTCGTAATAAAGTAAGTATAATAAATAGAAAAAAATGCATGGCTTAATTATGTATTAACAGCCAATCTTCAATAAAAGAGAAGGTTCCATCGGAACAATTAATTATTTCTATTTCAGAATAACAGGTCTCTTTTTTTTTTTTATCAATTAAAAAAAAAAAAAGTGTGGGGATAAATGACAAAAAGATATTGGAACATAACTTTTGAAGAGATGATGGAAGCAGGAGTTCATTTTGGCCATGATACCAGGAAATGGAATCCTCGAATGGCACCTTATATATCCACAAAGCATAAGGGTATTCATATTATAAATCTTACTCAAACTGCTCGTTTTTTATCAGAAGCTTGTGATTTGGTTTTTGATGCAGCAAGCAGAGGAAAACAATTCTTAATTGTTGGTACAAAAAAAAAAGCAGCCGATTCAGTAAAACGGGCTGCAATAAGAGCTCGATGTCATTATGTTAATAAAAAATGGCTCGGCGGTATGTTAACGAATTGGTATACTACAGAAACAAGACTTCGTAAGTTCAGGGACTTGAGAACGGAACAAAAGACGGGTAAACTAAACTCTCTGCCAAAAAAAGATGCCGCTACGTTGAAGAGACAATTATCTCATTTGGAAACATATCTGGGTGGCATAAAATATATGACGGGGTTACCCGATCTTGTAATAATCGTTGATCAGCAAGAAGAATATACGGCTCTTAGAGAATGTATCACTTTGGGAATTCCAACAATTTGTTTAATCGATACAAATTGTGACCCCGATCTCGCAGATATTTCGATTCCAGCTAATGATGATGCTATAGCTTCAATCCGATTAATTCTTAACAAATTAGTATTTGCAATTTGTGAGGGTCGTTCTAGCTATATACAAAATTTTTGATTAATAATTAATAATAAGATAAATAAATTTTTAGACTTGGTGTGGTGGGGGGATTCATAGATTTATAGAATCGATTATTTTATTATTATTTATTTTATTAATTCTAAAATTGTGCAAAAAGAACAAACCGAAAGATTATGTGATGAGTAGGTATTCAAAATACAAAATGAAAGTAAAAAAGGAAATGGTTGAATCAAAATAATTCCCTTTCAAGTTATATTTTTTTATTTTAGAGGGCAAATATGAACGTTCTATTATGTTCCATCAACACATTAAACAGATTATATGATATATCTGCTGTGGAAGTAGGTCAACATCTGTATTGGCAAATAGGGGATTTTGAAGTGCATGCTCAAGTACTGATTACCTCTTGGGTTGTAATTGCTATCTTATTAGTTTCAACCATTCTAGTTGTTCGAAATCCGCAAACTATTCCCACTTCCGGTCAGAATTTCTTTGAATATGTCCTTGAATTCATTCGAGACGTGAGCAAAACTCAGATTGGAGAAGAATATGGTCCGTGGGTTCCATTTATTGGAACTCTGTTTCTATTTATTTTTGTTTCCAATTGGTCAGGGGCTCTTTTACCTTGGAAAATTATAAAGTTACCTCATGGAGAGTTAGCTGCACCCACTAATGATATAAATACTACTGTTGCATTAGCTTTACTTACGTCAGTAGCATATTTCTATGCGGGTATTTCAAAAAAAGGATTGGCTTATTTTGGTAAATACATCCAACCAACTCCAATCCTTTTACCGATTAACATCTTAGAAGATTTCACAAAACCCTTATCGCTTAGTTTTCGACTTTTCGGAAATATATTAGCTGATGAATTAGTAGTTGTTGTTCTTGTTTCGTTAGTACCTTTAGTAGTTCCTATACCTGTTATGTTCCTTGGATTATTTACAAGTGGTATTCAAGCTCTTATTTTTGCTACTTTAGCTGCGGCTTATATAGGTGAATCCATCGAAGGGCATCATTGATGAGTTATCGAAATAAGTATTTTTTGAGGTTAGCCCTCCACAAAGTAGGTGCGGCTCATGATAATCTACTTTCAAAAAAAAAATCAAAAGGATTCTCCACCCCCCAAAAAAGAAAGATGCAATTGCAATAAGGATAAGGTATAAATAAAATACCTATACGATTTAGTGTAATGTATGTACTATAATAATAAAATAAAAGGTAGGGGAGTCAAACTTGATTTATATATAATCTAATCGATATAAGACAACTCTTTACTTTTGTGTAGGTTTCAAAGAATAATTCTCAAATCCGATTGAATATAAGACACAACTAATTGGTTTACGGTATGGAAGAAACACATGTATATGTCATATTAGATCTTCACTAGTTATATATGACTATATATCTAAATTTGTCCTGCTATTTTAGACGGGGATTCAAAAAACAAAGCCCTTCCGTTTCATCTGTTGTAATTTGGAATAGAATATGAAATGACTAAAAAAATGAAATTAAAGAAAGAAGAATTTTAAATAAAGGTTCGAAAATTGAAGAATTTAATTTAAGATAAGAACATAAATTGTATGTATTCACAAAAAACTACATGGGTAGAAAAGAAAAAATAAATATCGAAGTAATTTGCATAGTGCAATAAATATTATTATTTCAGTTTGAAATTTCAATTACACTTTGACTAGATAAAGATAAATATG